GAAAGTTGGGTTCTCATCTTAAACCTTTCTTGAGGTATTTTCATTTTATGTCATGTTATGTAATTTTTGATTCTTTCATTTTATTAAGTTCAAGCAATTCTATTTCTATGGCACAACATATTTTGGAAATCTAGATTTGAATCGAAAAAAATATGAAAGAAAAACACCAAGCGAAAAAACTTTTTTTTTATGGAATGGAAAAGTTCATTTGAAAAATAAAGAAAGAATATTCTTCTTTTTTATTTTATATTTTTTTTTAGTAATATTTTATACAATTTTTCCATATCGTTCACCTATACCTAATTCTTTTTTTTATAAAAAAAAGATTTTTTAAAAAGAAAATAAATCTATAATGAATTAGGAAAACGTATAGTTATTTTGACCAATAGATGTCTTTCACATCCAGCTATACCAATGAGTAATCTCTTAATTTTAATTTAAATGGCAGTTCCAAAAAAACGTACTTCTGTATCAAAAAAGCGTATTCGAAAAAATGTTTGGAAAAGGAAGGGGTATTGTGCATCGTTAAAAGCGTTTTCCTTAGGGAAATCTCTTTCGACCGGAAATTCAAAAAGTTTTTTGTGCGACAAACAAATAAAATAAATAGTAAAATGTTGAAATAATCTAAATCGGGCTGACTTGAAAAATTGACTGATTTCATTTCAAAAATAAAGATATCGATTTCTATTCCCTATCGGAGTTAATCAATAGAAAATAGAATTCTCACCGCTTTGAGAATCCAGAATATATATATAACTCTTTTGTTTACCTTACCAAATTTCGAAAAAAAAAAGAATACTTTCTTTTTATTAACAAAAAAACACAAGATACTCGATTTTTTTAGTATATCTTTTCATTTTCAAGGTGGGGAGTATTATTTTCCCCATCAACCTATTTCTTCCAATAATCTAAGTTTTGCTCTTTTCTATATATTAACTTTCTATATATCTATAGAAGAGCTAATATCTTTCGTTACTAACGTTACTAAAATAATGGAAACTAAAATTCTAAACCTTTTTGTGTAACTTTCTTACTTTTTTTTTGATTTCCTCGAAATTCTTATATAGACCACCCTATATCTCTTGTGATGAATCCATTCAAAAATACTTATTGAAATCATTCTGGATAAATAATGTGTCAATTGTGAATGATTCAAAATGGATTTTTTTTATTAATATTCATTGATAAACTGCATTTTTTGTTTTTGATTTTTGGGATCAACTAAATTTTGAAATAGTTCATTAAAACAAAAATTTGAGTTCTCTCCCTTAATTGAATTGATAGTAGGATTTTTGAATTTTGCAAGAATTCAAGTTGAAGAGAGTATAAAATAAGATGCACGAAATCAAAACGAAGACTCTAAATTAAAATAATGAACCTTCAAATACCTATGTTCAAGAAATTTTTATTCATCTATTTGAATCTTTTCTAAAAAATATTGCAACCAATCGAATTCTTAAATCTGGACGATTGCTTATTCATAGACTATTATGAGTTCAAGATAAGCCGCTATGGTGAAATTGGTAGACACGCTGCTCTTAGGAAGCAGTGCTAGAGCATCTCGGTTCGAGTCCGAGTGGCGGCATGTCATCTCCTAAAAAAAGTAAATAGATCCTATAATGAATCCAACTCTCCATATAGATTTTCTAATTAAAGGACTCCTATAATCTTATGATATTTTCAACTTTAGAGCATATATTAACTCATATCTCTTTTTCGCTCGTTTCAATTGTACTTACAATTCATTTGATAACCTTTTTAGTCGATCAAATCGTAAAACTATATGATTCATCCGAAAAGGGCATGATAATGAATTTGTTCTCTATAACAGGATTATTAGTTACTCGTTGGATTTATTCGGAACATTTTCCACTAAGTGATTTATATGAATCATTAATTTTCCTTTCATGGAGTTTTTCCCTTATTCATATAGTTCCGTATTTCAAAAAAAAAAAAAATATCCTAAGCACAATAATTGGCCCAAGTGCTATTTTTACCCAAGGCTTTGCTACTTCAGGTCTTTTAACTGAAATACACAAATCCACAATATTAGTACCAGCTCTTCAATCTGAGTGGTTAATAATGCACGTAAGTACGATGATATTAGGCTACGCTGCCCTGTTATGTGGATCATTATTATCAGTATCACTTATAGTCATTACAGTTAGAAAAAATCAAAAGTTTTTTGCTACGAGTAATCGTTTTTTAAATTTCAATGGTTCCTTTTTCTTTGGTGAAATCAAATACATGAACGAACGAAGTAATATTTTCAAAAATACTTTTCTTTTTAATTATTACAGGTCCCAATTGATTCAACAATTGGATTATTGGAGTTATCGGGTTATTAGTCTAGGATTTATCTTTTTAACTATAGGAATTCTTTCTGGAGCAGTATGGGCTAACGAAGCATGGGGATCTTATTGGAGTTGGGACCCAAAAGAAACTTGGGCTTTTATTACTTGGATCGTATTCGCGATTTATTTACATACTCGAACAAATATCAAATTGCAGGGTACCAATTCAGCAATTGTGGCGTCTATTGGATTTCTTATAATTTGGATATGCTATTTTGGGATAAATCTATTAGGAATAGGACTACATAGTTATGGTTTATTTACATTAATATATAATTGAATTAAACACAATTTAAGGAGTTATGATGAATAGGAATAGAAAAGTGTACAGCACATATCAGATAAAAAAACTTTGTGTGAACAGGTGAGAACCCTGTGAATCACTACACCATTAAATTCATAGGGTTCTCACCTGTTCAAATTTATTTTTTTTACTTAACGTAAGAGAAGAAAAAAACCTCTTTTTTTCATTGTACAACGAACATCAAAAAAGAATATTTTTTTCTTTTTTATTCATCAAAACTATCCATAAAAAGAATTAGATAGAATAACTTCAACCTTTTCAACTGATAGTGAAAGAACAAAATCAGGATACATACCAATACCTAGTACGGGTAAAAAAAGAGAGATCAAAAGAAATAACTCTCGTGGTCCAGAATCAAAAAAATAAGAGGTTGGTACATTAAATATCTTATATCCATAGAACATCTGGCGTAACATAGATAATAAATAAATAGGAGTTAATATGATTCCAATTGCCATTACAAAAGTGATTAGTAGTTTTGTCATTAAAAAATATTTTGGACTAGTAAGTAGTCCAAAAAATACTATTAATTCGGCAATAAAACCACTCATACCTGGTAATGCAAGGGAGGCCATCGAAAAGCTACTGAACATCGTGAATATTTTTGGCATTGGGATAGCTATTCCACCCATTTCGTCAAGATACACAAGACGTATTCTATCATAAGTAGTTCCGGCCAAGAAAAAGAGTGCAGCACCAATAAATCCATGAGAGATTATTTGTAAAAGGGCTCCATTGAGCCCCATATCAGTGATAGAACCAATTCCTATAATTATGAAACCCATATGTGATACAGAGGAATAAGCTATTTTTTTTTTTAAATTCTGTTGACCCAGAGATGTTGAAGCTGCATAGATTATTTGCATTGCACCTACTATCATCAACCAAGGAGAAAATATAGAATGAGCATGAGGAAATAATTCCATATTGATTCGAACTAATCCATACGCTCCCATTTTTAATAAGATTCCGGCTAGAAGCATACAAGTACTATAATGTGCTTCTCCATGGGTATCTGGTAACCATGTATGTAGGGGTATGATTGGTAATTTGACAGCAAAAGCAATAAAAAATCCAATATATAATAGTATTTCCAAGCCCAAAGGATAGGGCTGATTAGCTAATATTTCAAAATTGAGTGTTGGTTCATTAGAACCATATAAACCGATACCCAGAACTCCCATTAAAAGAAAAACGGAACCACCTGCTGTATACAAAATAAATTTTGTAGCTGAGTACAGACGTTTTTTTCCTCCCCACATGGATACAAGTAGATAAACGGGAATTAATTCTAACTCCCACATCAGGAAAAAAAGTAAAAGATCCCGAGAAGAAAATAATCCTATTTGCCCACTGTACATTGCTAACATCAGAAAATTAAATAATTGAGAATCCCGAGTAACAGGCCGAGCCGCTAAAGTAGCTAAAGTCGTGATGAATCCCGTCAGTAAAATTGGTCCTATAGAAAGTCCATCTATTCCTAATCTCCAATGAAAATCAAAAAAAGCGATCCATTTGAAATCCTCCACTAGTTGGATTAATGGATCATCCAATTGAAAATGATAACAGAATGCATAAGTCGTTAGAAGAAGTTCTAAAATACATATACATATAGTACACCAACGGATTACTCGATTTCCTATATGTGGAAGAAATAAAATTAATGAACCTGCAGATATTGGCAAAACTACAATTATTGTTAATAAAGGAAAATTATTCGTGGTAAAGACAAGATAAATTTGGGCCAGAAAAATACGTGCTCAAAATATTTTTATTTGATTTTGAACACGTATTTTGTCGGTAAAAAAAGATGGATTCAAGGAGAGTTTTATGGAATGTATCAATAAGCTAGACCCATACTACGAGTTGTTTCTTGCGATAAATAAACTCGAACACTCAAGAAATCGGTCGGACAGGCAGATTCACATCGCTTACAACCAACACAGTCTTCGGTCCTTGGAGCAGAAGCGATTTGTTTAGCTTTACACCCGTCCCAGGGTATCATTTCTAATACATCAGTGGGACACGCTCGAACACATTGAGTACATCCTATACATGTATCATAAATCTTTACTGAATGTGACATTGTATCTATACAGTTTTGAACATCATAAGATTTCCATCTAGTAAACTAACTTAGAAATGGATCCTATATTTAGATACCAGACGAATCAATGAGTGATCAGAATAAATCTACTTCCGAATTGATTTAGGAGCTAGGGCCAAAATACTTTGATTTCTTATTTTTTTGCAACCATGATCGTACTTTACCTATCAAACCTGCTAATTTGAATTAATTTATGACTATTCGAATTTTGATTTATATGATTAATACTATTTAT